CGAAAATGCTCAATTTTCATAAGATCTTCTTGACTCTTATTCATAAGGTCCAATAATGTATATATATTGGACCTTATGAGGCAATTATAAACTCTGGGAGACAATTCGAATTGATCAATAAAAATAGATTTCAATGCTATTTTGTTTTTTCCGACTTTATCTAATTTATTGTGAAAAGTAAAGGGGGATAAAGGAACCATATGTTGGTTGTCCTCTAAAAGTAAGTTTTCTTCTTCCTTATATAAAAAGGGAATAAATAAATCAATCAAATTCCGGGAGGCTTCATGAAGTGCTTCTTTCGGAGTTAAACTGCCATTTGTCCATATTTCGAGAAAGAGTATCTCTTGTTTTTCATTCCCATTTCCATAGGAATGAATACTATGATTCACGTTTCGAACAGGCATGAATACAGCATCTACAGGATAACTTCCATCTTGAAAGTTATGTGGCATCTTTATAAGATATCCGCGATTTCTTTCAATTTCTAATCCAATACGTAAATTTATTGGTTCTGTCAAGCTAGCTATATGTTGTGTATTGTCGACAATTTCTACATAAGGTGGTAAGATGATATCTCGAGCAGTTACATATCCAGGACCTCTAACACAAATAGACGCGTCACAAGTTCCATATAGATTACTTCTCAATACAATTTCTTTCAAATTCATTATAATTTCGTGGGCCGATTCTTGAATACCCGTTATAGTAGAATATTCGTGGGAGACGTTCTCAGATTTTACACGTGTGATACATGTTCCTTCTATTTCTCCAAGCAAAGCTCTTCGCATCGCAATGCCTATTGTGTCGGCTTGTCCTTTCATAAGTGGAGACAGAATAAATCGACCATAATAAAGGCGTTTACTGTCTGTTCTTGATTCAACACACTTCCACTGTAGTGTCCGAGTAGATACTGTTACTTTCTCTCGAACCATAGTAATAATATTTTTTTTGATTGAATTATTTATTTCTCTTGTTTCTCTTGAAATTTCTTCACTGTTTATTTCTATACACGTCTTTTTTTCGGAGGTCTACAGCCATTATGTGGCATAGGGGTTACATCCCGTACAAAAGTTAATAGTATACCACTTCTACGAATAGCTCGTAATGCGGCGTCTCTTCCGAGACCGGGACCTTTTATCATGACTTCTGCTCGTTGCATACCTTGATCTACTACTGTACGAATAGCAACTGATGCTGCAGTTTGAGCGGCAAAGGGTGTCCCTCTTCTTGTACCCTTGAATCCACAAGTACCGGCCGAGGACCAGGAAACCACCCGACCTCGTACATCTGTAACTGTAACAATGGTATTATTGAAACTTGCTTGAACATGAATAACTCCCTTTGGTATTTTACGTGCACTTTTACGTGCACCAATACGTACATTTCTACGTAAACCAGTTCTCGGTATACCTTTTGCCATATTGTATCATCTCATAAATATGAGTCAGAAATATATGGATATATCCATTTCATGTCAAAACAGATTCTTTATTTGTATTTGTACGCTGAGCTCTTTAGTGAGTCTGATTATCCCTTTATCCTTGTCTTTGTTTATGTCTCGGATTGGCACAAATTACTCTAATGCGACCCCGTCTACGGATTAGTCGACATTTTTCACAAATTTTACGAACGGAAGCTCTTATTTTCATATTTGTCATTCCTTATCTTAATTCTGAATCTACTTCTCGATAGAAAATAGGTTTCTTGGAATTTTTTATCTTGAATCGTATTGAATAAAAATCACCTAATCCTTCAAATCTTTGTTTCGGAGTCGATAAATTATACGTCCTCTGGTTGAATCATAACGACTTACTTCAATTTTGACTTTATCTCCGGGAAGTATCCGTATAAAACTACGCCGGATCTTTCCCGAAACATAACCTAGAATCAGATCCTCATTATCTAAACGAACCCGGAACATGCCATTGGGAAGCGATTCAGTAATTAAACCTTCATGAATCCATTTTTGTTCTTTCATTCCAGGTAAAGCCCCCTTGAGGTATCAACTAATGGAGGAGAAACGATATTAGACAACTCACCCCCTTATCTTTTTTTTTTTACAAATAGGAAGAGGTTTCGGATTTCATTTGGATATTAAATGGATTACCATATATAACATAAAATTTCTCCGCCGATTCCTTCTAGTCGAGCCTCCCGATCTGTCATTATACCCCGAGAAGTAGAAAGAATTACAATCCCTATCCCACCTAAAATTCTAGGAATTCGTTGAGAGTTAGAATAAATTCGTAGACCGGGTCGGCTGATCCGTTTTAAATTTAACAAATTCCTATAGGGTCTTTTCCTATTCCTGCTATGTCGCAGGGTTAAAACTAAAAAATTTTGGTTTTTTTCTCGATGTTTTCTGACGTTTTCGATAAAACCTTCTCGGAAAAGTATTTTAACAATATTTTCGGTAATATTAGTAGATGCTATGCGAACAACTCTTTTTCTATCCATATCAGCATTTCGTATAGAGGTTATTATCTCAGCAATAGTGTCTCTACCCATGATGAACTCAAACTTTTGGTGTCTCAAAATTGGATATAATTAACATGTTTTTTTATTGGTTTATGAATACAAAAATTTTAAGGTATATACGCGAAACACAAGCTACGAATTAATCTAGTTCTTAAACTATTTCTTTTCAAATACCCCAAAAATATCAGATCTCTTTTTATTTTATAATACTTCTATAATACTTCGGGAGCTAATGAAACTATTTTAGTAAAATTTAATTGTCTCAATTCGCGGGGGATTGCCCCAAAAATGCGAGTTCCTTTTGGGTTTCCTTCTTGATCAATTACAACTGCAGCATTGTCATCATATCGTATTATCATACCGCTGTCACGTTTAAGTTCTTTACAGGTACGAACAATTACAGCTCTGACTACTTCTGATTTTTCTAGGGGCATATTTGGTACTGCTTCTTTGATCACAGCAACAATAACGTCACCAATATGAGCATATCGGCGATTACTAGCTCCTATGATTCGAATACACATCAATTTTCGAGCCCCGCTGTTATCCGCTACATTTAAATAGGTCTGAGGTTGAATCATATAAATTTTTGAGTCTATTCTTCCAATGCAAAGGATGAAAAAAAATAAAAGAAATATTGTTTGTCTAAGTCTAAAAAAAGAAACCTGCGATTTTGTTTCATCCCCAAGACTCATTTCTGTCGGTTCTATATTTTTATCCCGAAATAATAAATTGAGTTCGTATAGGCATTTTGGATGCTGCTATTAAAATAGCCCTTTTAGCTATATTTTCGGTTACTCCACCCATTTCATATAGTATTCGCCCCGGTTTAACAACAGCTACCCAATATTCAGGGGATCCTTTCCCTGAGCCCATACGTGTTTCAGCAGGTCTTACTGTAACTGGTTTATCTGGAAAGAGCCGGACCCATATTTTTCCACCACGGCGTGCATTTCGTGTCATTGCTCGGCGACCTGCTTCGATTTGTCTCGATGTGATCCAAGCGGGTTCAAGTGCTTGAAGAGCATATTTACCGAAACAAATATGATTACCTCGATAAGATATTCCCTTCATTCTTCCTCTATGTTGTTTACGGAATTTAGTTCTTTTGGGGTTATAGTTGATGGTTGTTTCGGAATTTCATCTCTACTACAGAGCTGGACGTGAGAGTTTCTTCTCATCCAGCTCCTCGCGAATAAAAGGATTCAAAATTGAATTTCAATTAATTTGAATAGCTATTAGAACATTTTTAGAAAAGATTTTATTTTTTTCTAACGTCCTAATAAATCTTTATTGTCTTTTGTCCTTTATCCGAGTTTACCAATTCAAAAAAAGAAAGTTTTCGCGGGCGAATATTGACTCTTGCAATCTCTATTTCAGTCCTAGCACTTGTTCGTCACTTTTCCGAATAGATGAATTAATTTCCGGTTCATTTCGCCATCCTAACTAGTGAATTATTAAGATTCATTTGTTTAATAAAATCTTTTGCATTCACAGGTTCCTTCGTTTCCACCACTTCGTACTAAATGATTAGGTCAGAATTCTACAACGGAGCTCATAATCCAATTTATTCTTGAGTCAACCTTCTTAGTCTTTATTGACTCGAAGCTCTTGAGTTTTTTCTTCTCTTCTATCAGAAATTCCTTGAAAATTTCATTATGTATGAATCAATTAGTATTGATGCTTTATTACATTGTCTTTTATGAGATAACCCACAGACCTTCCATATTAGAATTCTATATCATTGATATTCTTTTTCTCTCTTTCTCTCATCCTTCCATTTATCCACACCTTTCTTCTGTAATTTTGCTTTAAAAAAGTTTAATTATTTCAGTTGCTACAAAGATATGACTTATTTAACATATCTTGACTGGTTCTTTAGATCCAGATAATATGAAGTGATGAATTGGTTTTCATACTATCGGGTCGGTCTTTTGTAACCCTAACCCTAAAAAAAAACCAACGAGTCACACACTAAGCATAGCAATTATATCAAAAGGTCAATTGAATTTTTATTCAACCCTATAGAATTAAGAATTAGTTTGATTGGTAGGAAAAAGAATGAACGAGTTTCTCCCTTTTTCCTTCTATCAATAGATAGAAGGAAAAAACAATGAAAGTTTTCTTATTCCTCTTCCTTGTCTATAAAAATCCAAATTTTGATGCCCAAAACCCCATAGATAGTCCGAACTGTATAGGAACAATAATTTATTTTAGCTCGAATGGTTTGTAGGGGAACCCTGCCCTCTCTGATCCATTCGACACGGGCAATTTCTTTTCCGTCGATACGCCCTGCAATTTGTACTTGAATTCCTTTTGTATCCGCTTGTTCAGTTAATTCAATAGCCTTTTTCATTGCTTTTCGAAATGAAACTCTATTTTTTAATTGTCCGGCTATAAATTCTGCAAGAATATTAGGGTTCCCGTAAGGTTTTGCAATTCTTGTGATAGCAATGTTAAGTTTTCGATTCACATATTGAAATTTTTTTTGTAGATTCATTTGTAATTCTTCGACCCCTCGC